AGTTGATGTAGCTTAACAACAAAGCAAAGCACTGAAAATGCTTAGATGGATATATTTTATCCCATAAACACAAAGGTTTGGTCCTGGCCTTATAATTAGTTGGAGGTAAGATTACACATGCAAACATCCATAAACCGGTGTAAAATCCCTTAAATATTTGTACAAAACTTAAGGAGAGGGTATCAAGCACATTATATAGCTTAAGACACCTTGCCTAGCCACACCCCCACGGGACTCAGCAGTGATAAATATTAAGCAATGAACGAAAGTTTGACTAAGCTATACCTCTAAGGGTTGGTAAATTTCGTGCCAGCCACCGCGGTCATACGATTAACCCAAACTAATTACTTCTCGGCGTAAAACGTGCTAACTAGAAACAACAAATAGAACTAAAATCCAACTAATATGTGAAAATTCATTGTTAGGACCTAAGCTCAATAACGAAAGTAGTTCTAATAATTCTACCCTGCACGATAGCTAAGATCCAAACTGGGATTAGATACCCCACTATGCTTAGCCTTAAACTTAAATAATTTAATAACAAAACTATTTGCCAGAGAACTACTAGCTACTGCTTAAAACTCAAAGGACTTGGCGGTACTTTATATCCATCTAGAGGAGCCTGTTCTATAATCGATACACCCCGATCTACCTCACCATCTCTTGCCAAATTCAGCCTATATACCGCCATCTTCAGCAAACCCTAAAAAGGAATATAAGTAAGCACAAGAACAAGCATTAAAACGTTAGGTCAAGGTGTAGCCAATGAGGTGGGAAGAAATGGGCTACATTTTCTTTACAAAGAACATTACGTTACCCTTTATGAAACTAAAGGACAAAGGAGGATTTAGTAGTAAATTAAGAGTAGAGAGCTTAATTGAATAGAGCAATGAAGTACGCACACACCGCCCGTCACCCTCCTCAAACTAAATTAACTTCACAGTATAAATAATGACGTAAATAATAATTTACGAGAGGAGATAAGTCGTAACAAGGTAAGCATACTGGAAAGTGTGCTTGGAATAATCATAGAGTAGCTTAATAACTAAAGCATCTGGCCTACACCCAGAAGAATTCATACAATGAACTCTATGAACTAACTCTAGCCCTGACACACTTTTATATAACAATTCTACCATAATATAAATCAAAACATTCAGTATTAAAAAAGTATTGGAGAAAGAAATTTTACACAGGAGCTATAGAATAAGTACCGTAAGGGAAAGATGAGAGAATAATTAAAAGTAAAGACAAGCAAAGATTAAACCTTGTACCTTTTGCATAATGAGTTAACTAGAAAAATTTTAACTAAAAGAATTTAAGCTAAAAACCCCGAAACCAAACGAGCTACCTAAGAACAACTTTATGAGTCAACCCGTCTATGTGGCAAAATAGTGGGAAGATTTTTAGGTAGAGGTGAAAAGCCTATCGAGCTTGGTGATAGCTGGTTACCCAAAAAATGAATTTCAGTTCAATTTTAAATTTACTAAAAAAATTATAGAATTTTAAAGTAAGTTTAAAATTTAGCCAAAAGAGGGACAGCTCTTTAGGAATGGAAAAAACCTTAAATAGTGAATAAACTAATCAAACTAAACAAACCATTGTAGGCCTAAAAGCAGCCACCAATAAAGAAAGCGTTCAAGCTCAACATTGTAGTTGAAATAATTCCATAAGTAAAATAAATTCCTATACTTAAATTGGGTTAATCTATTATTATATAGATGAAATACTGTTAATATGAGTAACAAGAATTATATTCTCCTTGCACAAGTGTATAACAACTCGGATACCCATTGTTAGTTATCAAACTATAGGTCAAACCCAACAAATAAACCCACCTAAAAATTTATTGTTAACCCAACACAGGAGTGCTATAAGGAAAGATTAAAAAAAATAAAAGGAACTCGGCAAGCCGGAACCCCGCCTGTTTACCAAAAACATCACCTCTAGAATAACAAATATTAGAGGCATTGCCTGCCCAGTGACTAAAGTTTAACGGCCGCGGTATCCTGACCGTGCAAAGGTAGCATAATCACTTGTTCTCTAATTAGGGACTAGAATGAACGGCTAAACGAGGGTTCAACTGTCTCTTATTTTTAATCAGTGAAATTGACCTTCCAGTGAAGAGGCTGGAATTGTATAATAAGACGAGAAGACCCTATGGAGCTTTAATTTAACAGTTTAATTAATTAATATAACTAACCTAAATGGAATAACAGATAATAATATAAACTTAAAATTTCGGTTGGGGTGACCTCGGAGAAAAAATAATCCTCCGAATGATTATAACTTAGACTAACAAGTCAACGTACATATTGAATCTTATTGACCCAATTTTTGATCAACGGACCAAGTTACCCTAGGGATAACAGCGCAATCCTACTTAAGAGTTCATATCGACAGTTAGGGTTTACGACCTCGATGTTGGATCAGGACATCCCAATGGTGCAGAAGCTATTAATGGTTCGTTTGTTCAACGATTAAAGTCCTACGTGATCTGAGTTCAGACCGGAGTAATCCAGGTCGGTTTCTATCTATTCACAATTTCTCCCAGTACGAAAGGACAAGAGAAATAGAGCCACCTTATCAATAAGCGCTCTCTACCTAACATATGAAAAAATCTAAATATAGAAAGGCTGTTTATCTATTTACCTAGACAAGGTCATTAGGGTGGCAGAGCCAGGAAATTGCGTAAGACTTAAAACCTTCTTCCCAGAGGTTCAAATCCTCTTCCTAATAGTGTATTTTATTAACATTTTAACCCTCCTAGTCCCAATCCTTATCGCCATGGCCTTCCTGACACTTGTAGAACGTAAAATCTTAGGCTATATACAACTACGAAAAGGCCCAAATGTTGTAGGCCCTTATGGAGTTCTCCAACCATTCGCAGACGCCATAAAACTATTTATTAAAGAACCCATACGCCCTCTTACTACATCAATCTCACTGTTTATTATTGCCCCTACTCTTTCACTAACACTAGCATTAAGTCTATGAATTCCATTACCTATGCCCCACCCACTAATTAACTTAAACCTAGGCATTCTATTTATTCTAGCAACCTCAAGCCTTTCAGTATACTCAATTCTATGATCAGGATGAGCATCAAATTCAAAATATTCCCTTTTCGGTGCCTTACGAGCAGTAGCACAAACAATTTCATATGAAGTTACTATAGCCATTATTCTTCTATCAGTCCTTCTAATGAACGGCTCATTCTCACTACAAACACTCATTTATACCCAAGAATACATCTGACTTATCTTCCCAGCCTGACCAATAGCTATAATATGATACATTTCAACCCTAGCAGAAACTAACCGAGCACCATTCGACCTTACAGAAGGCGAGTCAGAATTAGTTTCAGGGTTCAACGTAGAATACGCCGCAGGTCCTTTTGCACTATTTTTCATAGCCGAATACACTAATATTATTCTAATAAATGCCCTTACATCTATTATTTTCCTAGGACCTGTATTCATCATAAATTACCCAGAACTCTATTCAACAAACTTTATAGCAGAGACCCTAATCTTATCAACCGTGTTTTTATGAATCCGAGCATCATACCCTCGATTCCGCTACGACCAACTCATACACCTACTATGAAAAAACTTTTTACCCCTAACACTAGCACTATGCATATGACATATTTCCATCCCAATTTTCATAGCAAGTATTCCACCATACATGTAGAAATATGTCTGATAAAAGAGTTACTTTGATAGAGTAAATTATAGAGGTTTAAATCCTCTTATTTCTAGAACTACAGGAATTGAACCCGTACTTAAGAATTCAAAGTTCTTTGTGCTACCAATACACCCAATTCTAATATTACAGTAAGGTCAGCTAATTAAGCTATCGGGCCCATACCCCGAAAACGTTGGTTTAAATCCTTCCCGTACTAATTAACCCCATCACCATTATCATTATCTACTTAACAATTCTAGTGGGTCCAGTTATCACAATATCAAGCACCAACCTCCTACTCATGTGAGTAGGATTAGAACTAAGTTTACTAGCAATCACACCCCTTCTAATTAACAAAAAAAACCCACGATCAACTGAAGCTGCAACAAAATATTTTGTTACTCAAGCAACCGCCTCAATAATCATTTTACTAGCTATTATTTTAAACTTCAAACAACTAGGATCATGACAATTTCAACAACAAACAAATACTATATTACTTAATTTAACCCTCATTGCACTATCAATAAAATTAGGCCTAGCCCCATTCCACTTTTGACTTCCAGAAGTAACACAAGGAATTCAACTCCATACAGGACTCATCCTCCTAACATGACAAAAAATTGCTCCCCTATCTATCCTATTCCAAATCTACCAACTCCTAGACAACACAATCATCTTAATTCTAGCAATTACATCAATTTTTATAGGAGCATGAGGAGGACTTAACCAAACACAAACGCGAAAAATTATAGCATATTCATCAATCGCACATATAGGATGAATAGTAGCTATCCTCCCTTACAACCCTTATATGACCCTACTTAACCTAATTATTTATATTGCAATAACAATCCCTATATTCCTGGCAATAATACTAAACTCATCAACAACAATTAACTCAATTTCACTCCTATGAAACAAAACACCAACTATCCTAATAATAACCTCCCTAACCTTACTATCCCTAGGGGGCCTACCTCCACTAACAGGTTTCTTACCAAAATGAGCCATCATCACTGAACTATTAAAAAACAACTGTCTAATCGTAGCCACACTCATAGCTATGACAGCTCTACTAAACTTATTTTTCTACACTCGATTAATTTATTCAACCTCACTCACAATATTCCCAACCAACAATAACTCAAAAATACTTAACCACTATTCAAACTATAAATACAATACATTAATGCCTTACTTTACTGTTATAAGCACACTTCTACTACCTCTATCCCCACAACTAATTTCGTAGAAGTTTAGGATAAATACAAGTCCAAGAGCCTTCAAAGCCCTAAGTAAACAAGCAAGTTTAACTTCTGCTAAGGACTGTAGGATTATACCCTACATCTACTGAATGCAAATCAGTCACTTTTATTAAGCTAAGACCTCACTAGATTGGCAGGAATCAAACCTACGAAAATTTAGTTAACAGCTAAATACCCTACTACTGGCTTCAATCTACTTCTCCCGCCTATAAGAAAGAGAGGCGGGAGAAGCCTTAGCAGATTACTTTTATCTACACCTTCGAATTTGCAATTCGACATGACAAACACCTTAAGGCTTGGTAAAAAGAGGACTCAAACCTCTATGTTTAGATTTACAGTCTAATGCTCTACTCAGCCATTTTACCTATGTTCGTAAATCGTTGACTATTTTCAACCAACCACAAAGACATTGGTACCCTCTATCTTCTATTCGGTGCTTGAGCAGGAATAGTAGGAACAGCACTAAGCATTCTAATCCGAGCTGAACTTGGACAACCAGGCGCACTTTTAGGAGATGACCAGATCTACAATGTTATCGTCACTGCCCATGCATTCGTAATAATTTTCTTTATAGTAATGCCTATAATAATTGGTGGCTTTGGAAACTGACTAGTTCCCCTAATAATCGGAGCTCCTGATATGGCATTCCCACGAATGAACAATATAAGCTTCTGACTTCTTCCCCCATCATTTCTTCTCCTTCTAGCATCATCTATAGTTGAAGCAGGAGCAGGAACTGGATGAACCGTATATCCACCTTTAGCCGGAAATTTAGCCCACGCCGGAGCATCAGTGGATCTAACAATTTTCTCTCTTCACTTAGCCGGAGTATCATCTATTTTAGGAGCAATTAACTTCATCACAACTATTATTAACATGAAACCTCCAGCTATAACTCAATACCAAACACCACTATTCGTCTGATCTGTGTTAATTACAGCTGTACTACTTCTCCTATCATTACCAGTATTAGCAGCTGGAATCACTATACTTCTCACAGACCGAAATCTCAATACGACCTTCTTTGATCCTGCTGGAGGAGGGGACCCCATTCTCTACCAACACCTATTCTGATTCTTTGGACACCCTGAAGTCTACATTCTCATCTTACCAGGATTTGGAATCATTTCACATGTAGTAACTTATTACTCTGGAAAAAAAGAACCCTTCGGGTATATAGGAATAGTATGGGCTATAATGTCAATTGGATTCCTAGGGTTCATTGTATGAGCACACCACATATTTACAGTAGGCCTAGACGTAGATACCCGAGCTTACTTCACATCCGCTACAATAATTATTGCTATCCCAACAGGTGTAAAAGTATTCAGCTGACTGGCTACTCTACACGGAGGTAACATTAAATGATCCCCAGCTATACTGTGAGCTTTAGGCTTTATCTTCTTATTTACAGTCGGTGGATTAACTGGAATTGTTTTATCAAACTCATCACTCGATATTGTACTTCATGATACATATTATGTAGTAGCCCATTTTCACTATGTCCTATCTATAGGGGCAGTATTTGCTATTATAGCAGGATTTGTTCATTGATTCCCTTTATTCACAGGATACACTTTAGACGATATGTGAGCAAAAACTCATTTTGCTATTATATTCGTAGGAGTTAACATAACATTCTTCCCTCAACACTTCCTAGGTCTCTCAGGAATACCACGACGCTACTCAGACTACCCAGATGCCTACACTACATGAAACACAGTATCCTCAATAGGATCTTTTATCTCACTTACAGCTGTCCTATTAATAATTTTCATAATCTGAGAAGCCTTTGCCTCTAAACGAGAAGTATTAACAGTCACATATTCCTCCACAAACTTAGAATGACTTCACGGATGTCCACCGCCCTATCATACATTTGAAGAACCCTCATTCGTAAAAGTAAAATAAGAAAGGAAGGAATCGAACCCCCTAAAATTGGTTTCAAGCCAACTCCATAACCTCTATGTCTTTCTCAATGAGATATTAGTAAAATTATTACATAACTTTGTCAAGGTTAAATTATAGACTTAAATCTATATATCTTATATGGCTTATCCTTTTCAACTAGGCTTACAAGACGCCACATCTCCTATTATAGAAGAACTAATAAACTTTCACGACCACACACTAATAATTGTCTTCCTAATTAGCTCATTAGTACTTTATATTATTTCACTTATGCTAACCACAAAACTAACACACACAAGCACAATAGACGCCCAAGAAGTAGAAACTATTTGAACCATCTTACCAGCCGTTATTCTTATCTTAATTGCACTCCCATCCCTACGAATCCTGTATATAATAGATGAAATTAATAACCCAGTACTTACAGTAAAAACCATGGGCCACCAATGATACTGAAGCTATGAATACACTGACTACGAAGACTTATGCTTTGACTCCTATATAATTCCAACAAGTGACCTTAAACCAGGTGAATTACGACTACTAGAAGTCGACAACCGAGTAGTCTTACCAATAGAACTCCCAATTCGCATGCTTATCTCATCTGAAGATGTCCTCCACTCATGAGCCGTACCTTCACTAGGACTAAAAACCGACGCAATTCCAGGACGCCTTAATCAAGCCACAGTCACATCAAACCGTCCAGGCTTATTCTATGGACAATGCTCTGAAATCTGTGGCTCTAACCACAGCTTTATACCTATTGTCCTCGAAATAGTACCACTAAAACACTTCGAAAACTGATCAGCCTCAATAATCTAATCTCACTATGAAGCTTAGAGCGTTAACCTTTTAAGTTAAAGTTAGAGACCCTAAATCTCCATAGTGACATGCCACAGCTAGATACATCCACATGATTTATCACTATTGTCTCTTCAATTATCACTCTATTTATTATATTTCAACTAAAAATTTCTCTTCAATCATTTCCCCACCCACCATCTCCAAAAACATTTAAAACACAAGAAACAAAAAACCCTTGAGAACTAAAATGAACGAAAATCTATTCTCCTCTTTTATTACCCCCTCAGTAATAGGACTGCCTATTGTAGTTACCATTATTATATTTCCATCAATCCTATTTCCATCGTCAGAACGACTAATTAGCAACCGCCTTCACTCATTTCAACATTGACTAATTAAACTAATTATTAAACAGATAATGCTAATTCATACACCAAAAGGACGAACTTGGTCCCTAATAATTGTTTCCTTAATCATATTTATTGGATCAACTAACCTTCTAGGTCTTCTCCCACATACATTTACCCCTACTACTCAACTATCCATAAACCTAAGTATAGCAATTCCACTATGAGCAGGAGCCGTTCTACTAGGATTTCGCCACAAACTAAAAAGCTCCCTAGCCCATTTTTTACCTCAAGGTACTCCAATTCCATTAATTCCAATATTAATTATTATCGAAACAATCAGCCTTTTCATTCAACCTATAGCACTAGCAGTCCGACTAACAGCTAACATTACAGCAGGACATCTACTAATACATCTAATTGGAGGAGCTACAATAGTACTAATAAACATCAGCCCACCTACAGCTACTATCACATTTATTATTCTTCTCCTCCTTACAATCCTAGAATTTGCCGTAGCCCTTATTCAGGCATATGTATTTACTCTTCTAGTAAGCCTATACTTACACGATAACACATAATGGCCCACCAAACACACGCTTATCACATAGTTAACCCAAGCCCATGACCACTAACAGGAGCTTTCTCAGCCCTACTACTGACATCAGGCCTAGTAATATGATTTCACTACAACTCAATTATTCTACTATCCCTAGGCCTTCTAGCCAATACACTCACAATATATCAATGATGACGAGATATCATTCGTGAAGGAACATACCAAGGACATCATACTCCCATTGTCCAAAAAGGCCTACGATACGGAATAATCTTATTCATCGTATCTGAAGTCTTCTTCTTCGCCGGTTTCTTCTGAGCATTTTATCATTCAAGTCTAGTACCTACACACGACCTAGGAGGATGCTGACCACCAACAGGAATTACCCCACTAAATCCCCTAGAAGTGCCACTACTAAATACATCAGTCCTCCTAGCATCAGGAGTCTCAATTACATGAGCCCATCATAGCCTTATAGAAGGAAAACGCAATCACATAAATCAAGCCCTCCTAATTACTATTATATTAGGACTCTACTTTACTGTTCTTCAGGCTTCCGAGTATTTCGAAACTTCATTCTCCATCTCAGATGGAATCTACGGATCCACATTCTTTATAGCAACAGGATTCCACGGACTTCACGTAATTATTGGCTCTACATTCCTAATTGTCTGCCTTCTTCGACAACTAAAATTTCACTTTACATCTAAACACCACTTCGGATTTGAAGCAGCAGCATGATACTGACACTTCGTAGACGTAGTATGATTATTCCTTTACGTATCTATTTATTGATGAGGATCCTACTCCTTTAGTATAAATAATATAACTGACTTCCAATCAGTAGATTCTGAAGAACCCTCAGAAAAGAGTAATTAATCTATTAATTATTATCTCCATCAACACCATTTTATCCCTTATTCTTATTATAATTGCGTTCTGACTCCCTCAGATAAATTTATATACAGAAAAAGCAAACCCATACGAATGTGGATTCGACCCTACTAGCTCTGCTCGACTACCATTTTCAATAAAATTTTTCCTTGTAGCTATTACATTTCTACTTTTTGACCTCGAGATTGCCCTCCTACTACCCCTTCCATGAGCAATTCAAACGACAAAAACATTAACAATAATAGTTTCAGCCCTAATTTTACTCACAATTCTATCATTAGGACTAGCCTATGAATGAACTCAAAAAGGATTAGAATGAACTGAGTAGTTGGTAATTAGTTTAAACAAAATTAATGATTTCGACTCATTAGATTATGAAATATACTCATAATTACCAAAATGACATCTGCCTTCCTTAACCTCACTCTAGCCTTCACTCTATCACTCTTAGGCACCCTCACATTCCGCTCCCACCTTATATCCACACTTCTATGTTTAGAAGGCATAATACTATCCCTATTTATTATAACCTCTATAGCTACCTTAAACTCCAACTCAATAGCATCTATACCAATCCCAATTACAATTTTAGTGTTTGCCGCATGTGAAGCAGCAGTAGGATTGGCCCTCCTAGTAAAAGTATCCAACACATACGGAACCGACTACGTACAAAACCTAAACTTACTACAATGCTAAAAATTATTATTCCATCACTCATGCTTCTTCCACTAACCTGACTATCTAACCCAAAAAAAGTATGAACATATGTAACCTCCTATAGCTTTTTAATTAGTCTAATTAGCCTATCAATTCTATGACAAACAGACGAAAACCACTTAAATTTCTCACTTATATTTTCCTCAGACCCATTATCTACACCATTAATTATCTTAACAACTTGATTATTACCCCTAATACTTATAGCCAGTCAAAATCACCTAAAAAAAGAAAAAATGACATACCAAAAACTCTACATCTCCTTACTTTCTAGTCTGCAAATCCTACTAGTTATAACCTTTTCAGCAACCGAACTAATCATATTTTACATTTTATTTGAGGCCACCCTAATCCCCACATTAATTATTATCACACGGTGAGGAAATCAAACAGAACGACTAAACGCAGGACTTTACTTCCTATTCTACACATTAATTGGCTCAATTCCCCTCCTAATCGCTCTAGTTCATATTCAAAACTTTACAGGCACACTCAACATTGCACTTTTATCCCTAACTGCCAACTCACTTAATCCATCATGATCAAATAACATCATATGACTAGCATGCATAATAGCATTTCTTATTAAAATACCATTGTACGGAGTCCACCTATGACTTCCAAAAGCCCATGTTGAAGCCCCAATCGCAGGATCTATAATTCTAGCAGCCATTTTACTAAAATTAGGAAGCTACGGGATAATACGAATCTCTATTATCCTTGACCCCCTAACCAAGTATATAGCCTACCCATTTATTCTCCTATCTTTATGAGGCATAATTATAACAAGTTCAATTTGCCTACGTCAAACAGACCTAAAATCACTAATTGCATATTCCTCAGTAAGCCACATAGCCCTAGTAATCGCATCCATCATAATTCAAACCCCATGAAGCTTTATAGGAGCCACTATACTAATAATTGCCCATGGACTAACTTCATCACTTCTATTCTGCCTAGCAAATTCAAACTACGAACGTATCCACAGCCGAACCATAATTATAGCTCGAGGCCTACAAATAGTCTTCCCGCTTATAGCAACCTCATGGCTAATTGCAAGCCTAGCTAACCTTGCTCTTCCCCCATCAATTAACCTAATTGGAGAACTATTTATCACAATGTCACTTTTCTCCTGATCAAGCTTCTCCATTATCCTGATAGGAGTCAATATTATTATTACAGGAATATACTCAATATATATAATCATTACCACCCAACGAGGAAAATTAACTAGCCATATAAATAATCTTCAACCATCACACACACGAGAACTTACACTTATAAGTCTCCACATCATCCCACTAGTCCTGCTAACCATCAACCCAAAACTTATCACAGGACTAACAATATGTAAATATAGTTTAATAAAACATTAGACTGTGAATCTAAAAATAAGAACTAACCCTCTTTATTTACCAAGAAAGAATGCAAGAACTGCTAATTCATGCCCCCATGCTTAAACCCATGGCTTTCTTACTTTTATAGGACAAAAGTAATCCATTGGTCTTAGGAACCAAAAATCTTGGTGCAAATCCAAATGAAAGTAATAAACACCATTACATCTTTTATTCTATCTATCTTTATAATACTACTTTCACCAATTCTAATATCCATAACTAGTCTATCCAAACACATTAACTTTCCTCTTTACGCAACTTTATCAATCAAATTCTCGTTTTTCCTAAGCCTGCTTCCATTAATAATACTATTCCACTACAACGCAGAATATATAATTTCTTCATGACATTGAACAACAATAAACTCTATTGAATTATCAATAAGCTTCAAATTAGATTACTTCTCAATTATATTTATATCAGTAGCACTATTCGTCACATGATCTATCATTCAATTTTCATCATGATACATACACTCGGACCCTAACATTAACCGATTTATTAAATATCTACTACTATTCCTTATTACTATACTAATTTTAACTTCAGCTAATAACCTATTTCAACTATTCATTGGGTGAGAAGGAGTTGGAATTATATCATTCCTTCTCATCGGGTGATGATTTGGACGAGCAGACGCAAACACAGCAGCCCTGCAGGCAATCTTATACAATCGAATCGGAGATATTGGATTTATCTTAGCTATAACATGATTCTGCCTAAATATAAACTCCTGAGAACTACAACAAATTATGCTCGCAGATAATAACAATATTATTCCACTTCTAGGTCTACTAATTGCAGCAACAGGAAAATCAGCTCAATTTGGTCTTCACCCATGACTCCCATCAGCCATAGAAGGTCCAACACCAGTATCAGCCCTACTCCACTCAAGCACTATGGTAGTAGCAGGCATCTTCCTACTAGTTCGTTTTCACCCACTTACGTCAAACAGCCCCTTCATTCTAACAACTATGCTATGTCTAGGAGCCCTAACTACCCTATTCACAGCCATCTGTGCCCTCACCCAAAACGACATTAAAAAAATCGTAGCATTTTCTACATCCAGTCAATTAGGACTAATAATAGTGACTCTAGGAATTAACCAACCCTATTTAGCTTTTCTCCACATCTGTACTCACGCATTTTTCAAAGCCATGCTCTTCATATGCTCAGGATCAATTATTCATAGCCTAAACGATGAACAAGATATCCGAAAAATAGGAAACATAATAAAAACTATACCATTCACATCATCTTGCCTAACAATTGGAAGTTTGGCTTTAACAGGAATGCCATTTCTTACAGGCTTTTATTCTAAAGACCTGATCATTGAAGCCATCAACACCTGTAATACCAACGCCTGAGCCCTACTAATTACACTAATCGCTACATCAATAACAGCCATGTACAGCATACGAATTATCTACTTTGTAGTTATATCAAAACCACGATTCCCACCAATAATCTCAATTAACGAAAACAACCCAGACCTCATCAACCCAATTAAACGTCTGGCATTCGGAAGTATTCTAGCCGGATTTTTTATCTCCTACAACATCCCACCAACTAGCATTCCAATCCTTACAATGCCATGATACTTAAAAACCACGGCCCTCGCAATCTCCATCTTAGGCTTCCTAATGGCTCTTGAACTAAATAACCTAACACTAAACTTCTCTATAAACAAAAAAAATCCTTACTCATCATTTTCCACATCACTAGGATACTTTCCTCTAGTTATTCATCGTATTATCCCCGCCAATACCCTAACATCAAGTTTTAAAGTATCACTCAACCTTCTAGATCTATCATGACTAGAAAAATCCATCCCAAAATCTACTTCAACTATTCACTCTTATATATCAAAACTATTAACTAATCAAAAAGGATTAGTAAAATTATACTTCCTATCATTCCTACTTTCTCTCATCCTAGTAATCTTAATCTACATTACTAGTCTCGAGTGATCTCAATAATAATAAAAATTCCAGCAAATAAAGACCACCCAGCAACCACTATCATTCAAGTAGCACAACTATATATAGCCGCTACACCAATCCCCCCTTCTAACATTACCCCTACATCATCAATCTCATATATTAGTCAATCATTCAAACTATCAAAACTTACTAACTCTACCTCACCATAATAACTCAATACATATATTACTAATAACTCCATTATTACCCCAGCAACCAAAATGCTAAAAATTATCCAATTAGACCCTCAAGTCTCAGGAAACTCCTCAGTAGCCATAGCAGTAGTATACCCAAATACTACTATCATTCCACCCAAATAAATTAAAAACACTATCAACCCTAAAAATGAACCACCAAACCCTAAAACCATCAAACACCCCACAAACCCACTAACAATCAATCCAAGACCACCATAAATAGGAGAAGGCTTTAAAGCCAACCCAAGACACCCAATCAAAAATAATACACTTAAAATAGAAATATAATTTATCATTATTTCTACACAGCACTTAACTGCGACCAATGACATGAAAAATCATCGTTGTAATTCAACTATAGAAACCTAATGACAAACATTCGAAAAACACACCCACTACTAAAAATTATCAATCACTCTTTCATCGACCTACCAGCTCCATCTAACATTTCATCATGATGAAACTTCGGCTCATTGCTAGGAATCTGCCTGATAATCCAAATCCTCACAGGCTTATTTCTAGCAATACACTACACATCAGACACAATAACAGCATTTTCTTCAGTGACCCATATCTGTCGAGACGTAAATTATGGCTGACTAATTCGATATATACATGCAAACGGAGCCTCAATATTTTTTATTTGCCTATTTCTTCACGTAGGACGAGGAATGTATTACGGATCATATATTTTTATAGAAACATGAAACATTGGTGTAGTTCTTCTATTCGCAGTAATAGCCACAGCATTCATAGGATATGTTCTTCCATGAGGACAAATATCCTTCTGAGGAGCTACAGTAATTACAAATCTACTATCAGCAATTCCATACATCGGAACTACCCTAGTAGAATGAATCTGAGGAGGATTCTCAGTAGACAAAGCTACATTGACACGTTTTTTCGCCTTTCACTTTATCCTTCCATTTATTATTGCTGCCCTAGTAATTGTTCACCTCTTGTTTCTCCATGAAACTGGATCTAATAACCCAACAGGCCTTAACTCAGACGCCGATAAAATCCCATTTCACCCTTACTATACTATCAAAGATATTCTAGGTGTACTAATAATAGTTTCCTTCCTAATAACTTTAGTCCTTTTCTTTCCAGACCTACTAGGCGACCCGGACAACTATATACCTGCCAACCCACTTAACACCCCACCCCATATTAAACCAGAATGATACTTCCTATTTGCCTATGCAATCCTACGATCCATCCCCAATAAACTAGGCGGAGTCCTAGCCCTAATTCTATCAATCTTAATTTTAGCCCTATTACCATTCCTCCACACTTCCAAACAACGCAGTCTAATATTCCGCCCAATCACTCAAACCCTATATTGAATCCTAGTTGCCAACCTTCTCATTCTAACCTGAATTGGAGGCCAACCAGTAGAACACCCATTCATCATCATCGGACAACTAGCTTCAATTAGCTACTTCTCAATTATTCTTATTCTTATACCCATCTCAGGTATCATTGAAGACAACTTATTAAAATGAAACTTATGTCCTGATAGTATATGAATTACCTTGGTCTTGTAAACCAAAAATGAAGAACTATATCTTCTCAGGACATCAAGAAGAAGGAATGTCTCCCCACCATCAACACCCAAAGCTGATATTCTCATTAAACTACTTCTTGAGTACATAAATTTACATAGTACATTAATACATCTATGTATATAGTACATTAAATTATATTCCCCTAGCATATAAGCAAGTACATATTATCAATGCTTTATGGCATAAACACCTTAATTTTACATTAATTCCTTTCCACATGAATATTATTAACTACATTTTAATTAATGCTTTCTAGACATATCTGCGTTATCATACATACACCATTCTGTCATAAACTCTTCTCTTCCATATGACTATCCCCTTCCCCATTTGGTCTATTAATCTACCATCCTCCGTGAAACCAACAACCCGCCCACCTATGCCCCTCTTCTCGCTCCGGGCCCATAACACTTGGGGGTAGCTAATCTGAAACTTTATCAGGCATCTGGTTCTTACTTCAGGGCCATCAAATGCGTTATCGCCCATACGTTCCCCTTAAATAAGACATCTCGATGGTACGGGTCTAATCAGCCAAGACTTCCATAACTGTGGTCTCGAGCAGTTGGTATTTTTTTATTTTTAGGATGCTGTGACTCAGCATAGCCGTCAAGGCATGAAGGGCAACTTATCATGTAGCTGGACTTTAAGTGAAGGGTCATTAATCCACATAACCAAATCATCGCAGGCTAATTAATTAATGTTTTCTCGGACATATTACTTTAATTTCACTTAATTATTATAATTAAAAATTTTATACCAATAGATTTCTCTTTACAAACCCCCCCTCCCCCAACTTTGATGCCAAACCCCAAAAACATCAAAGAAATTTAACTAAATTCCCTCAAGATACTTTTCATTCTAGTGGTTCACAAAAAAAGACTTATATTTTAGTATCAGAAAATTTTTCATTAAAATTTTTTCCTCTGCATTAAAACTAACTTTACAAAAAACCTCTTGACACTAAGCTTTACTAA